TCCCAATTTTTGTTCATCATCCATTTAAGATTTTGTAAATAGGTTGATTGAACTTGAAATTGAATAGAAATAGACTTATTAAATAAAAAATGGAATTGGATTGGATGGTACCAACAAAATGGATTGCGAACTCCTATTTCTGATTTAATTAATCGATCAACTTGCTACCGGACATCTTTTTTTTTCGATAATTTTCATTTTCGCAAACAATTTCGATACTTTAAACTATATATTATGATAATAAATCCTATTACTTCTGGTTCTGGTGTTTCCACACTTGAAAAAAAAAACCTGGGACGTATCGCTCAAATTATTGGTCCCGTACTGGACGTAGCTTTTCCTCCAGGTAAAATGCCTAATATTTACAACGCTCTAGTAGTTAAAGGTCGAGATACTGCCGGCCAACCAATTAATGTGACTTGTGAGGTACAACAATTACTAGGAAATAATCGAGTTAGGGCTGTAGCTATGAGTGCTACAGATGGTCTAACGCGAGGAATGGAAGTTATTGACACAGGAGCTCCTCTAAGCGTTCCAGTCGGCGGAGCAACTCTTGGACGAATTTTTAACGTACTGGGGGAGCCCGTTGATAATTTAGGGCCCGTAGATACTCGCACAACATCCCCTATTCATAGATCTGCGCCCGCCTTTACGCAGTTAGATACAAAATTATCTATTTTTGAAACAGGAATTAAAGTGGTAGATCTTTTAGCCCCTTATCGCCGTGGAGGAAAAATAGGACTATTTGGTGGAGCTGGAGTGGGTAAAACAGTACTCATTATGGAATTGATCAACAATATTGCAAAAGCTCATGGGGGCGTATCCGTATTTGGCGGAGTAGGTGAACGTACTCGTGAAGGAAATGATCTTTACATGGAAATGAAAGAATCCGGAGTTATCAATGAACAAAATATTGCAGAATCAAAGGTGGCTCTAGTCTACGGTCAAATGAATGAACCGCCGGGAGCACGTATGAGGGTTGGGTTGACTGCCCTAACTATGGCGGAATATTTCCGAGATGTTAATGAACAAGACGTACTTCTATTTATCGACAATATTTTTCGTTTCGTTCAAGCAGGATCTGAAGTATCTGCCTTATTGGGTCGAATGCCTTCCGCTGTAGGCTATCAACCAACTCTAAGTACTGAAATGGGTTCTTTACAGGAAAGAATTACTTCTACAAAAGAAGGGTCCATAACTTCGATTCAAGCAGTTTATGTACCTGCAGACGATTTGACCGACCCCGCTCCTGCTACGACATTTGCACATTTAGACGCTACTACTGTACTATCAAGAGGATTAGCTGCCAAAGGGATCTATCCAGCAGTGGATCCGTTAGATTCAACATCAACCATGCTCCAACCTCGGATCGTTGGCGAAGAACATTATGAAATTGCGCAAAGAGTTAAGCAAACCTTACAACGTTACAAAGAACTTCAGGACATTATAGCTATCCTTGGGTTGGATGAATTATCCGAAGAAGACCGGTTAACCGTAGCAAGAGCACGAAAAATTGAGCGTTTCTTATCACAACCGTTTTTCGTAGCAGAAGTTTTTACAGGCTCTCCAGGAAAATATGTTGGTCTAGCAGAAACAATTAGAGGATTTCAATTGATCCTTTCCGGAGAATTAGATGGTCTTCCTGAGCAGGCCTTTTATTTGGTAGGTAACATCGATGAAGCTACCGCGAAAGCTATGAACTTAGAAATGGAGAGCAAATTGAAGAAATGACCTTAAATCTTTGTGTACTGACTCCTAATCGAATTGTTTGGAATTCAGAAGTAAAAGAAATCATTTTATCTACTAATAGTGGTCAAATCGGTGTCTTACCAAATCACGCCCCTATTGCCACAGCTGTAGATATAGGGATTTTGAGAATACGCCTTAACGACCAATGGTTAATAATGGCTCTGATGGGCGGTTTTGCTAGAATAGGCAATAATGAAATCACTGTTTTAGTAAATGATGCTGAGAAGGGTAGTGACATTGATTCACAAGAAGCTCAGCAAACTCTTGAAATAGCAGAAGCTAACTTGAATAAAGCTGAAGGAAAGAGACAAAAAATTGAAGCAAATCTAGCTCTCAGACGAGCTAGGACACGAGTAGAGGCTATCAATACTATTTCATAACCAGTTAAATGCGCCTAAATACTCATAATAAAAAGAAGTTCGGCCTATACACCCTAAAAGAATCCATATATAGACGATAGCATACACATAGATTTTTTTTTTGTAAAAAAAAAAAAAGTCTTTTAATAATCTAGAGGGTGAGTCTAAAAACTTATTAGATACCAAAGTCATTAGATACCAAAGTCAACGGTATCTAATAAGTTTTACCTACTATTGGATTTGAACCAATGACTCCCGCCGTATGAAAGCAATACTCTAACCGCTGAGTTAAGTAGGTTATTTTACATTACTAAAGAGACCTAAAAAGTTACATCACATGGATAGATTATAAATCTAATATTGTTTATAAGCAATATTAATCAAAGAGCTAT